ATAATTTAATTTAAATAGCATAACATAAAAAGGTAAGCTTTTCGTTTGCTGGGAAGTCGTTACTAAACTAATGGTTCCCGCCTGAAGGGGTGATTGAAGCTAGACTATAAAAATTATAAATTCTGTATACATGGACCCCCCCTTTTTCACCTTCTTTTCAACTGCCAGTGCCAGATCTTATGAATTCGGGTCAATTGAATCTCAACTGTTCCTATTTTGTCTCTTGAAGAAGTAAATGAGTTATATTGAGTTCTATTCTATTAGAATAGAAATATGTTAGAATAGAAATATGTGTTTTTCATATTTAAAATTGTTAAATGTAATTTAATATTGTTTAATATTTTAATATTGTTTAATATATATATATATATATTATGTTAATGTTATCATATGTGTTTTTTTATTCCTTACTTGACAACAGTAAGATACTTGACAACAGTAAGAAATTAAGTAATAAACTGAGAAAAAGAAAAAAAGAATAATCAATAAAAAAAAAAAGAAGAATAAAAAAGAAATATTAAATTAAATAATAATAAATGGGACTTCGATCATAGGAATGATAATGGAAATTTCTCTTGTTGTTGTTGCTTCAATAACAAGTACTTTTGATTGATATAAATTCCAAATTAAATCGTTTGATCTATGAAGGATTCATTGGAATAAAAGAATAAATGTCCCGGCCAGTACTTAAGCGGATCAGGCCGGGAGAATAAACCTTTCGTATAAAATCAAAGAACTAAGATATTCTTTCTATTGAGGAGATCCATTTTATTTTGAGTCATTATCTATATTGAATTCCTGATCAATTGCTTTTTCTATCTTTTTCTTATTTTTCTTATATTTATTATTTTTCTTATACATATTTTCTTATACATAATAATATATTTATACTATAATATATTTATATATATATTTTTTTATTTAGTATAAATATATACCTTTCTTTTTATTTTATTTAAATTATTTTATTTAAATATTAAATACTTATATTAAATACTTGGTTAAAGTTTAAATTTTAATAACTATTTAAATAATTTCTATTATTTATTAGAATATTTTAGAATATTTCTAATTTCTATTTTAATAACATAATAATAAATTCTATTATTAAAATAGAATAATTTAATAAAATAAATAATAATAATTAAATAATAATTATTAAATAATAATTATAAAATTAAATAAAAATAAATAAATAAAATGAAAAAATAAAATAAAGAAAAGAAGGTGGATTTTTATCAATCTTTATTTCACGTGTTACATCACATAACAAATTTTCAATTTGGAATTAGGAGAGATGGCTGAGTGGACTAAAGCGGCGGATTGCTAATCCGTTGTACGAATTATTTGTACCGGGGGTTCGAATCCCTCTCTTTCCGCTTTCTCTGATCACTTGGGATTTTCGAATTCGAAAAGATTCTCATCCCTTGATTTTATCATAGTTAAATGTATGAAACAAATAAGATTATTAAGAATTAATTTAGAAAAAAGCAAAAAAACTCGAAATTTGTTATTCCTCACGTCCAGGATTGCGTCCTGGATCATTAGATAAGAATCCGAAGATAAAAAGGGAAACAAAGAATATCACTACTGTGTAAACAAAGAGTTTGAGAGTAAGCATTACACAATCTCCAAGATCATTTTTTTTTTTTGAAAGAGGGGAATAGATTACCTATTTTTTACCACATATACCATTTTATTTGTTTTGACACCCCGAAAAATGAAAAATAAAATGAAGTCTTTTCTTGAAAAGTCATTTTATTTTAACGAATTTATTTGTAATAAGATTTTTATTCATTCGTTACCCGAAATTTCTTGTCATATCAATAATTAGATATTGTGGAGTACCTAATAGTCCATACTCACTGGAAGGTCAGAACGGGGAAAAGGCTGATCCAAATTCATCGCTGCGGTTATTCATTCAATATACAAGAATTTAGATTTTTGAATCGAGGGTTCGTAATGTAAGACTTATCTGATCTTATCAATTTTTAGAATTTTTTTATCGAATACAGCATCAATTTAGCAAAGTATTAAAGATTTCATCGAAAACTTACAGCGGCTTGCCAAACAAAGGCTAAGAGAAAAAAGAGTACAGGTATGACAGGCATAACATCTACGATTGGATTGAAAATGGCATAAGCTTCGGGCAATTTGGCGAAGAAAAAACTACTCGAATAAAGGACAGAATTAAGACAGATACCGATTAAACTAAAGATATTAAGCATAACAAGCATTTCGTTCTTGTGGATTAGATAATTTTGAGTTTTTTTTATAAGGGAAAAATGAAAAAGGCAGATCAAGAAATCCTCCTTTTTCTTCGGTTCGGACTCTCCCAAATAAAAAATCCCTCCCCCCATTATCATTCTAAAATGAGAATATAAGGAATTCAACTTTCATACAATATCTTAATTGAATTCTATGTAATGATCAATGAATTTTTTTGATTCTATATCTGCATGTCTTGAACCCTAGCAACAAAATATCCCATATGTTTTTATGTATTTGGGTTGGGATTGACGAATAACCAATACCCATATTAGTGTTGATTAGTATCGAATAGAAATAAAAATGGGGCGTGGCCAAGCGGTAAGGCAGCGGGTTTTGGTCCCGTTATTCGGAGGTTCGAATCCTTCCGTCCCAGATCGTCTTTCATGAAACGAAAGATGGGATCACACTGCATTCCACATAAAACAAGAATTTGTTAAAGGGAAAAATCCATTCTTATTAATTTTCAGAATGGTTCTAAGAATCATATCTGAGAATTCGTTTGGTTTCTCACAAACGGAATCAAGTGTCAAATGTGGGTAAAATTCAATATCTTTATTTTCATTCAAAAAAGGGATTTTTGGTCTATTATATCATAAACATTCAGGATATGCTCGTACTACTCATATTCATTTCATATTCATTTTGAAGTTAGTTCCTTAGAGAAACTTTATGTCCCATATCTAATACCTATGAAATGGGAATTATCACATGATGCATTCTGAATCAGAATGTGAGAGAAAGACCTCTCTATTCCCTTTCCCCAAACCTAAAGTCAATAAAAAGAAAATAAATGGTATCCCGCCCAATTCCACATAGAATGTAGAGATTAAAGAGTGGGGAGTTTTGAATTTCATCACAGGTCTTAAAACTTCTAATTAAAGTTGGGTTGGCGCGGAAAAAAAAATAGGAAAAACAGATTGATCTGGACCTTATTTTTTTGTATCTTAGATATTAGCTGGTTCAAATGAACCATTGTAAATCAATGTAATGTAGTGATTGGGGAGAAATTCGTATATTCCATCTACTTGACTTTAGAATTGATCGAAAAATTCTTGAAGAAGTAAAACAAAATCTGTATAAAAAACAAGGCCTATGCCTATATGATATATATTATGTATTTTTATTGTATTGTTGTATTTCAGTAACAAGGGCTTTTCGGTTAAGTGAAAAGGATCTGTGATTTTTAAAATATCTATAATTAGAATTACCCCGGCTAAGGTAAGAACTCTTAGTTGTATATGATGGATCCGAAAAGATCATACTTCTCTGATTCTTGATTCAGATTTTCTCTTTCAGATGAAAGAAAGAATAACAATAACGTAAGGAACTCCATTTTACCTTACACGAGATCGTTTTTTTTTTTTTTTTACTTCATTTTTTTTTTCTTGATTGGTACCGGAATTGGTACTGGAAGAAGTATGAGAAATCAATATTATCAAAATTTCGACTTTTTCGGGTCATTGGAATAGCTTATTTGGTTACTAATTGATTTGATTTCGGGATTGGAAATCATTAGTATTCTACTATAGAAACAGAAACCTCTTTTGGAGGTTTATAGTTTATTTGTTCGAGAAAACAGGATCCTTCATGATTGATCGTCTCGAACAATCTGTTGAAGATGTAAATAATAAGTCTTAAGCAAACTCGTTTATTCGTCTTATTTATAAATATAAATAAATATTTTCATTCATATGATAGAATATGGGGTTAAATTAAATAAATTCGATCCTTGCTGACCCTTATCCGGATAAATACTTATTTATCCGTAGATAGAAAGTATGGACTATTATATACCGGTTGAACCAATGACTATTCATGATTTTATATTGAATCAATTCCATACCGCTTTGAAATTTCAATTAGAGGAATGTTATGGTAAAACTTCGTTTGAAACGATGTGGTAGAAAGCAACGTGCGACTTGAAGGACATGATCGGCTGTGGATTTTTACATCCGCCATCTTCTATAGTAATGAAGATGCTCTTGGCTCGACATAGTTTGTTCTGCCCGGAACCTAATTTGTGTTGGGTTATAAGTAAATAGTACATTATGAAGCTCGAGAAGAAAGGATTGATTCATTTTTCAAGGGAAAGAATCTAGGGTTAGTGAAAATCAATAAGTTAGACCAACTTTGTAAGTATATCCTCACTATATATAAATTCTAAATTGAAAGGTTCAAATTCAGAACAAGTTTGAAAAGTCCAATTTTTCGAAATTGGTAAAACTATTTCGATGAAAAGTGTATCACAAGGGAATCAATCGTTCGTATTCTATTTATATAGAAAGAAATAACAAAAAAGGTATGTTGCTGCCATTTTGAAAGGAATAAGGATCCCCGAGGTAATGTCTAAACCCAACGATTTCACAAAGCAAAGATAAAGGATTCCGAAACAAGGAAACACTATTTTCAATTGTCTCAACAATTGGATCAGACTGAGGAATAAAAATAGATTCGAAATGAGACAAACAAAAGAGTTTAGAGACGGCTCAATAAATGTCTAAGGATTTTCTTGTCAGAATTACCCAACTTGAGTTATGAGTATGAATGAGATTTCTTCCTTTTTCTGTAAGGAAGAAGAAAAAAGTACTCAATTCAAATCATAGTAAAATTCATGATTTTATGGATCTACTTGCTATTATATACAGAAATTAGAATCATTTTTCTCGAGCCGTATGAGGAAAAAACCTCCTATACGTTTCTAGGGGGGGCGTTGTTTATTTACATCTATCCCAATGAGCCATCTATCGAATCGTTGCAATTGATGTTCGATCCCGAAGAGAAGGAAGAGATCTTCGAAAAGTAGGTTTTTACGATCCGATAAAGAATCAAACTTATTTAAACGTTCCTGCTATTCTATATTTCCTTGAAAAAGGTGCTCAACCTACGGGAACTGTTTATGATATTTTAAGGAAGGCAGAATTCTTTAAAGAAAGAACTTCGAGTTAATTAAAGTCAAAAACAAAATTTTTAAATAAATAAAATAAAGTAGGGAAGGGTAACTAGTATCTATCCTTGTGTAATTATTTATATTTACACACCATTTGCCTTTTTCTTGCTTTATTCATATTTTGGTGGGGGAATTGAATTTAACAACAAACAAGGGGTTAAGCTTGCTTATCGTACTTTTATTGATTGAATAAACCGGGGATTTTTTCTTTACCTTTTCCTTAATTTTTCCATTTCAATTTCTTATTTATGTTTATGTTGTGCCAATCCAACACAAGTCTTTATTTTATTTACTTGATTTATTTTCTCAACATTGCATTTATATTGACAATGGTGTATCGAACAAATATAATTCGATCGTAGATAAATAGGGCTGTTTATCCCCACCCCATATTAGTTTTTTTTTTTGTTTCCTTCACTCAAATGATGGGTTTGCCTTGCTGCATTTACTCTCATACAAGATGTATTTTCTTAAGTAAAATCCAAAAAGAATTTGATAAAAATGGGTGGTCTGTCATAATTTTTACATTTCGATTGGGAATATTTTTAATCCGATCTGCTCATTTTGGTATTTTGTGTTTATAATTGATCAGAAAATCTTTCTTTTCAATGTGTTGCTAGTTCAATGTTTTGATAGGGTCGTGCAGTGCAATTCAATTGATTTTTGTATTTCGATCGTATCTACATATCCTATTTATCCGGGTTGCTAACTCAACGGTAGAGTACTCGGCTTTTAAGTGCGACTATGATCTTTTACACATTTGGATGAAGCAACGAATTCGTCCAGACTATTGGTATAGTCTATAAGACCACGACTGATCCTCAAGGGTAATGAATGGAAAAAACAGCATGTCGTAATAAAATCAATTTCTTATTTTATTAATTTATTATTTTATTAGATTTTCGATTTTATTAATTTATTTAATTTGAAATGAAAGTCAAAGTTAAAAAGTTAAAGTAGAACTTTGAGTTTATCCTTACCGGATCGTTACAGTTCCAAAAGATTGTTTTGATTTTTGGAAGGGGACAAATACAGTTGGGTCTAGTGAATAAATGGATAGAGCTCTATGGCTCCAATTCTGGTAAAATAAAAAGCAACGAGCTTATGTTCTTAATTGGAATGATTACCCGATCTAATTAGACGTTAAAAATGAATTAGTGCCTAATGCGGGAAAGAGTGGGTTCTCCTGTGAGTGAACCATTGATTTTTTCTTTTTTTTTTTCAGAATCCTAATTATTCTTTATTATGGATTGTAGGCGGATGTGTAGAAGAAACAGTATATTGATAAAGAGAATTTATTCCAAAGTCAAAAGAGCAATTGGGTTGCAAAAATAAAGGATTTTTTCTCCTGTTGTAATTATAACGAACATAAACCAATTGGATAGAAAAGGAAGGTAAAAAGATCTGTTGATTGGACTCCCCGTTTCGTTTCCGGGGTATATATTTTTTTCTTACTATATTATATATATAATACAATACATAATACCCTGTTCTGACCATATTGTACTATGTATGTATCATTTGATAAACCAAGAAAAACCTCCTGCCTCTGGCTCAAGTAGAAATGTAAATGGAAGAATTACAAGGATATTTAGAAAAAGATAGATCTCGGCAACAACACTTCCTATATCCGCTTCTTTTTCAGGAGTATATTTACGCGTTTGCTCATGATCATGGTTTAAATGATTCAATTTTTTACGAACCCGTGGAAATTATTGGTTATGACAATAAATCTAGTTCAGTACTTGTGAAACGTTTAATTATTCGAATGTATCAACAGAATTATTTGATTAATTCGGTTAATTATTCTAATCAAAATTCTAATCAAAATCGATTCGTTGGGCACAACACTTATTTTTATTCTCATTTTTTTTCTCAGATGATATCAGAAGGTTTTGCGGTCATTGTGGAAATTCCATTCTCGCTGCGATTAGTATCTTTTCCCGAAGAAAAAGAAATACCAAAATGTCAGAATTTACGATCTATTCATTCAATATTTCCCTTTTTAGAGGACAAATTATCACATTTAAATTATGTGTCAGATATACTAATACCCTATCCTATCCATTTGGAAATCTTGGTTCAAATCCTTCAATGCCGGATCCAAGATGTTCCATCTTTGCATTTATTGCGATTCTTTCTCCACGAATATCATAATTGGAATAGTCTCATTACTCCGAAGAAATCAATTTACGTTTTTTCAAAAGAAAATAAAAGACTATTTTTGTTCCTATATAATTCTTATGTATCTGAATGCGAATTTGTATTCGTTTTTCTTCGTA